TTTCACTCGTAGTGTGGGGAAGAAGTGGACTTTAGAAGTCCTAATAATTGAGTTGAGGAATCAAACTGTATCAATTGTTTTATAGATCGTTCCGCAACGCGTTTTGAACTATTTAAAATCAAAATATCTGAATTTCCAATTCCATTGGAGTCCAATGGAGTAATGTATGATAGGAATCATACTCTTTCAATCAAAGAAATATTTCAATGATTCCCATGTTTGTATTTCGAAAGGAAAGGGATCCAGATGATTGGAAATTTTTTCCAATCTAATTCTTCTGAAATTTTCTATTTCAATTAAGGGGCTCTTACGATCCTTATAGATTAGATGGATACTGAGGAAGACCGGACTTTTTTTTGATCCCTCTTTACTCTTCAAAGAAGAAGTCGTTTTGCTAAGTGTATACGCACTTTCTATGAGAAATGATATAGACATAGTGGTTGTCTAACGAGAGACTATGCAATAATAAGATCTTGCCTCGGGCGAGTCACATATTGCGCATTTACCGCTGGGTTTCTAATTTTAGAAAGGAGATTTTGGCTTTATCGACTTATTTCATATCATGGTTCGGGCGTTAAAAATCGGTGAGGTTTCCTCTTCCTTTTCGAAATCCGAAGAAGTGCCCGTGGGCCTCCTGTCAATAGTTAAATCCATTATTTCTTCGGAATACTAAAAAAAAGATTACTACGCGATTTTAGTAACCTATATGCCCATATCGTTTTTCAATCATTGATTCTTTCCATAAATACCGATATTCAGATTGGAAATCATAAAAAATCTAGTAATTCGAATCATAATTAGAATCATAAGATAAGAGTTAAGACGATTATTTCAGATTGATCGGAACAAGTAGATGTAGCAAATAAATAGAATTGGGTGCTATGTCAATTCCATACAATATAGGGAATTGATATACACATATATGAAGAGAATATTGTAGATTGATCTATGATTGATCTATATAAAATGAAGCCTCTATTTTTATTTTAGAGTAGAACTTTATAGACTAAGAGATAGATAGTATGGTAAGAAAGAAATAGATGAATCTTTCTTACCATACTATCGAATTCATAAAATACTGCCGATTATAGTCCGCTCATTTCATTTAAGACGCGAAATTGGAATCCTTTTCATTTTACTTCGTCCATTTTTGATAAGAACTCATAAGGAAAGTTTCATTCAATTAAATTTGAAAATTCATTTGAATTAATCATTTTGACTGACTGTTTTTACGTAAATGATAAGTAGAAAAGCGGTAGGAACTAGAATGAATAGTGCAGTAGCAATAAATGCAAGAATATTTACTTCCATAATCTCATCGGTTTTTTTACTTCGCAATAACTCGGGATTTAATCCCATAGAGATGATAAACCTTTCGCCTGTAAATTCAATGAATGAATTACCTCTCGACGATCTTGAATCGGATCAATATCATGAATAACAATATCTGAGCTATCAAATCAATTCGCCGTCGAGACTTGAATAGTATAACATAGGAAGTTCTTTTATTCATACCGAATACCGAATCCAAACTTTGATTCCTGACCCAATCAATCCAAAATTCCTTTATTTATCATTTGTTTCCCTTCTTTTTTCTATAACGTACCTTACATCTTCCTTGTACAATCATCTGATGAAGTATCATCAGATTGCCCTTCCACTTCGATTAGTCACATAGTTACAAACCCAAACAAACAAGAAAAGTGAAATGGAAAAAAAAAAGAGTTAAGTTCTAAACTCCTTGTGATTTTTTGGAAGACGAAGACAAAGAAGTTTGATAAAGATGAGGCCGGTATAAAAGATCTAATATCACTATGTTTAGGGTTTGTTATTTCTTCGATGGGACCTTCCAAAAAAATGGAAAAATAGGAAAGAAAAAAAGCCCCTTTGTTTTGGAAATTGAATTATGCCCCCTGACATCCTTTCATAGAAAGGGAGAAATTAATGGATGTATTTATTGGATCCGTCGGGACTGACGGGGCTCGAACCCGCAGCTTCCGCCTTGACAGGGCGGTGCTCTGACCAATTGAACTACAATCCCAGGGAAATAAGGGATCTAGCAGAAAATTGGATTCTTTTTTTTATCTTCGTATTTCGTATGGGGTATTTCGGAAGGACAAGGGGGTTATACCATCTCATGGTAGATTGGCGAATTATTGGGCCGAGCTGGATTTGAACCAGCGTAGACATATTGCCAACGAATTTACAGTCCGTCCCCATTAACCGCTCGGGCATCGACCCAGGAAGAATCCACTTTAGGCTTATTGGTAATCCATGATCAACTTCCTTTCGTAGTACCCTACCCCCAGGGGAATTCGAATCCCCGCTGCCTCCTTGAAAGAGAGATGTCCTAAACCACTAGACGATGGGGGCCGACTTGCCCAACCGCCCTCATACTATGATCATAGTATGAACAGTTTTTTGAAATTGTCAATATAATAGAATGGTATGATTAGACTCGCGGGATCTTTCTGTTTTTCAGAATTGTATAGAATTTTTC